GGCCAATACCCGGTATATAAGCAGTGATTTCAAATCCAGAGGTTAATCGTACTCTGGCAACTTTACGTAAGGCAGAGTTTGGTTTTTTGGGGTTGATAGTGGAAAAGTTGACAGATAAGTCACCCTTACTGTCACTCTACAGAACCGTACATGAGATTTTGACCTCATACAGCTCCTCGTTCAATTCTTTCGAAGTAATTGGATCCTTTTCTTCGTTCGAGAATTTCTTCCCTTCTTCCACTCCGTTCCGAAGAGTGACTAAGACCAATTCAGTCACGTTTTCATGTTCCAATTGAAGACTTTTCTTTTATGATCAAAGGAGAAGATTTCTCTTTTACCAAACATATGCGGATCAAATCACGATCTTCTAAAAAGAACAAGAACTCTTTCTCGATAGAAATCCCTTTGCCCCTCATCCAGAAAGAAGGATCCTTTTTTAGTTTCAATTTCTTCATTTTTAATCCGGGCTCTTCTACTTTTTTTTTGATTTCCTTTTTTTCCTGGATTCTTTATTTCATTTCGAATTTTCTTCTTCTATCCCATAGGTATACCCTTTGAATCCATAGAGAACCTTTTCTTCTTTATGAATCTATATTATTACATTCTAATTTCTTCCCGATACTTCCCAAGGAAAATCCCCAATTGGATCCAAAATTGACGGGTTAGTGTAAGCTTATCCATGCGGTTATGCACTCTTGAAATAGGAATCAACTTTCTGATCCTGGCTTTCGTGCTTTGGTGAATTGTCCTAGATCCTTTCGATGACCTATGTTGTGTTGAAGGGATATCTATATGATCCGATCGATTGCGTAAAGCCCGCGGTAGTAATAAACTCCGATTCTTCTATTTCATTTCTCAATCTATTTTTTTGGATAATTTACTAATATTATTATAATAAGTCTTTGTTTTTTTTGACGATTCCAGTTTTCTTTCTTTCTGGATGGTAAAGATTTTTGATCAGATTCAAATTCTGATTCATTCCTGCATTGAATCGAACCATCCCTCAAATTCAAATAGAAAAATTTTCTTTTTAGTAGATTTCCACGTCCACGGTGGATACCGTATAAAAATAAAAAGAATGCTACTAAAAAAAAAATCAAATACCTTAGGAAGAGGAAAATCCTCTGAACATTAAATTTGTGTTGCATATACGATTTATCTTTTTTTTTTTTTTTAAATTTTATCTTTTACGATAAAGATAAAATACAATGAAAAATAGTTTGGGTTGACTTCTAAGGATTTTTTCTCGTATTCACGAAAGCTTTTTTATCTGTCTAATTTCTGATCCTGGCTTTCGTGCTTTGGTGAATTGTCCTAGATCCTTTCGATGACCTATGTTGTGTTGAAGGGATATCTATATGATCCGATCGATTGCGTAAAGCCCGCGGTAGTAATAAACTCCGATTCTTCTATTTCATTTCTCAATCTATCCTTTTCTCCCATTACAAAAGAAAGAGTTTAAATCTTCTCACTTATCACGTATCAGAGTCCTTTTCATAAGGATTTTCTCACTGTCTATTTCAGAACAAACTTGTCAAAAATTACCCATACCAAGTTTGGTAATATAAAGAACAAAAAAATATTGAAAGGGATGCATATTATAGAATTGAACCCAGTCCTTGTAGTTAAGTACAGGAGGAGATATTTTCTGTAAATTAGGCACTCGTAGTAATAATGCTGATCTTCAATATTTCCTTCGAAAACTATTAAAGAAAAAAAATCTTTTTCAATAGTTATCTTGATTTCTCGTTTATTAAAAAAAAAATATTTTTTATTAACATCATTAATATCAAAATATTTTTTTTTGTATTGAAGATTCCAGTTTTCTTTCTTTCTGGATGGTAAAGATTTTTGATCAGATTCAAATTCTGATTCTTCCCTGCATTTAACCGAACCAGGAAGCCCCCTCAAATTCAAATAGAGATTTTTTTTTTCTAGTAGATTTCCACGTCCACGGTGGATACCATATAAAAATAAAAAGAATGCTACTAAAAAAAAAATCAAATACCTGAAAATTCTCTGAACATTAAATTTGTGTTGCATATACGATTTATCTTTTTTTTTTTTTTTAAATTTTATCTTTTACGATAAAGATAAAATACAATGAAAAATAGTTTGGGTTGACTTCTAAGGATTTTTTCTCGTATTCACGAAAGCTTTTTTATCTGTCTAATTTCTGATCCTGGCTTTCGTGCTTTGGTGAATTGTCCTAGATCCTTTCGATGACCTATGTTGTGTTGAAGGGATATCTATATGATCCGATCGATTGCGTAAAGCCCGCGGTAGTAATAAACTCCGATTCTTCTATTTCATTTCTCAATCTATCCTTTTCTCCCATTACAAAAGAAAGAGTTTAAATCTTCTCACTTATCACGTATCAGAGTCCTTTTCATAAGGATTTTCTCACTGTCTATTTCAGAACAAACTTGTCAAAAATTACCCATACCAAGTTTGGTAATATAAAGAACAAAAAAATATTGAAAGGGATGCATATTATAGAATTGAACCCAGTCCTTGTAGTTAAGTACAGGAGGAGATATTTTCTGTAAATTAGGCACTCGTAGTAATAATGCTGATCTTCAATATTTCCTTCGAAAACTATTAAAGAAAAAAAATCTTTTTCAATAGTTATCTTGATTTCTCGTTTATTAAAAAAAAAATATTTTTTATTAACATCATTAATATCAAAATATTTTTTTTTGTATTGAAGATTCCAGTTTTCTTTCTTTCTGGATGGTAAAGATTTTTTATCAAATTCAAATTCTGATTCTTCCCTGCATTTAACCGAACCAGGAAGCCCCCTCAAATTCAAATAGAGATTTTTTTTTTCTAGTAGATTTCCACGTCCACGGTGGATACCATATAAAAATAAAAAGAATGCTACTAAAAAAAAAATCAAATACCTGAAAATTCTCTGAACATTAAACTTGTTTTCCATAAAAAACCCCCGTGTTTTTTGTTTTTTAATTTTTATCTTTTACGATAAAACTAAAATGAAAAATATTTTGTTTTTATTTGTATTGATTGTATTTATTAAGGGATTTTTTCTCGTATTCACGAAAGCTTTTTTATCTGTCTAAAGGTTTGCACTCATTGGAAGATCAGAACAGACAGATAAAAAAGTTGATTCCATTTTATTGCTGCAATGATTAATTGCATATTAATTTCGATTCTGGGAGTAATTAGAAAAAAAATCAAATATAAGGCGGCTTTTAATATCCATTTTTCAAATTGAATTCAAAAAAAAGTGAAGGAATCACAATCCTTTCAATTCTAAGATATATCTCTGTTCTGTCTTTTTTCATTCATATATTTTATATCAAGAAAAGATTCAGTAATACAAATCGTATCAATTAAGACATATATCATATCATTTTCTTTTTTCATATTGAAATTTGACTTCGTGCTCCGAATGAATGATGGTTTACTCAATACAATAACTCTTCGGCGAAACAGAGGATATCTCGATCGGGGAAGAGAACGGGTAAATCCCATATGACCCAATATGTTTGACAAGTCACACTATATGTCAAGCCAAGCTTTTCGGTTCCAGGACGGCGAAAAGATACTTTTAGTATTCCTATACTCAAAAAATTCAACCAAAAAATGCATATCCTTTATTCACTTAAATAAGGAAAGGTGAAAATCCATGATTTCTTGTCTTAATTCCTTTTTCTTCTATTTGATACATCGATTTTGATACACCGATTTCTTCTCTTTGATACATGGAAAGGTTTTTTGATAGAGTAAGACAGAATGGATTCAAAAAAACTGTAACGAAGGGATTGATCATTCGAATAAGTATCCATTTATTCTCCAATAATGCAATCTTCCCCTTGCGTATTGGTACTTATCGGGTATAGAATAGATCTGCTTCTCTTTGTTCTTACGAACAGAGTTGTTCCCTTATTTTTCTTTTCAATGAGATGAAATAAAAATGAACCACAGAATCTACTAAAAAAAAGTTTAGGTACACAATATATCGTCTTCTTAGTTTAATACGTACGATAAAATAAAGTTTCTATTTCTCTTTGATAAAGGGGTATTTTCATGGGTTTACCTTGGTATCGTGTTCATACTGTCGTATTGAATGATCCCGGTCGACTGCTTTCTGTTTCTATAATGGACACAGCTCTAGTTGCTGGTTGGGCCGGTTCGATGGCTTTATACGAATTAGCTCCTCTGACCCCGTTCTTGATCCAATGTGGAGATTATGATCAGAAATATTATTTCATTAATTGCATCCATGGCTGAATGGTTAAAGCGCCCAACTCATAATTGGCAAATTCGTAGGTTCAATTCCTACTGGATGCACCCTAATGGGAACGTTCAAAAAGTCTATCGGAATTGGCTCAATGGGATCTTCCATAACGAATTAATTGGTATAGTATATTCATACCATAACATAGGAAGAGTAAGAACTAGAATTCTGATCGATACTGAAACTCATAGGGAAGAAAATGGATTTATGGATGGAATCAAATATGCAGTAGTTAGAGGAAAAAGTCTTCGCTTATTGGGGAAGAATCAATCTTTAATGAAATACCAAAATACAGAGGATGTATTTGCGCCATACGCTCATTTATGGACTTTTTGTGAAAATTGTGAGACATCCATTTAAAAAAAATATGCACAAAAAAACAAATATATTTGTCAACATGGTGCATTTCATTTACCAATGGAGAGTTTAGATCGAATCGAATCTTTGATTGATTCGGGTACTTGGGATCCTACGGATGAGAATATGGTTTCTATTGATCCCTATGAGATTCTTAGAAAAAAGATCCAGATAGAAGATTTTGAACAATCTGGAAAATGGAAATGTCGATATTTCTTAGACAATAATGATTTATTACAGGATAAAGAATTTGACTATTTTGACTTTCGTCAAATATGGGAAGAATACATAGAAGAATTATAGAAATATATATTTCTATAAATAAATATATATATTTTTTTTTAACATATATAAAGGAGAAATTCTCATAAGATACCGAGAGGAAGGAGAAGTAGATAACCATTTGTTCAACAATGACAAATTATTACACGAGGAAGAACTTGAAGACCTTGTATACATACTTCTAATGTCGAATCAGGATCAACAAAGAAAGAAATCAAGGATTGAGTCGAACTAAGATAATAGCTATGAATAGTCATCTTCTACCCCTTTCGGGGTAGAAGAATGGCACCTATTATGGGACATACAATGCATTACAGGCGTATGATCATTACGCTTCGACCGGGTTATTCTATTCCACCTCTTCTAGAGATTCTTTATTCTATTCCACCTCTTCTAGAGAAAAGAACTTAAAGAAAAATACTTAATAACACGGCGATACATTTATACAAAACTTCTAGTCGGAGCACACGCAATGGAGCCGTAGAAAGTCAAATGAAATCCAATCCACGAAATAATTTGATCTATGGACGACATCGTTGTAGTAAAGGTCGTAATGCCAGAGGAATCATTACCGTAAAGCATAGAGGGGGGGGTCATAAGCGTCTATACCGTAAAATCGATTTTCGACGGAATCAAAAAGACATATCTGGTAGAATCGTAACCATAGAATACGACCCTAATCGAAATACATACATTTGTCTTATACACTACGGGGATGGTGAGAAGAGATATATTTTACATCCCAGAGGAGCTATAATTGGAGATACCATTTTTTCTGGTAAAGGAGTTCCTATATCAATGGGAAATGCCCTACCTTTGAGTGCGGTTTGAACTATTGATTTACGTAATTGGAAGTAACCAATTAGGTTTACGACAAAACCTAGAAATCGATCACTAATCCATTTGGAGTACCTCTATGGAATAGACCTCAACAGAAAACTGTTGAGTAAGGGCAGCAAGTGATTGAGTTCAGTAGTTTCTCATAGAAAATTATTGACTCTAGAGATATGGTAATATGGAGAAAATTGTTTGAAGCACGCACAGAACTGGAAGCGCCCCTTCTTTCAAAGAGAGGAGGACGGGTTATTCACATTTCATTTGATGGTCAGAGGCGAATTGAAAGCTAAGCAGTGGTAATGAAGATCCCCCGAAGAGATGTCTCCTACGTTACCCGTAATATGTGGAAGTATCGACGTAATTTGATAGAGTCATTCGGTCTGAATGCTACATGAAAAACATAAGCCAGATGACGGAACGGAGAGACCTAGGATGTAGAAGATGATAACATGAATGATTCGGCAGATTAGGATTCCTAAATATCCACTCATGTGATACTTCATTATACGATGAAAAGATCTATTTTTTTCTATATCATCATATACATCTAGAAAGCCGTATGCTTTGGAAGAAGCTTGTACAGTTTGGGAAGGGGTTTTTTTGATAAAAAAGAAGAATCTACTTCAACCGATATGCCTTTAGGCACGTCCATACATAACATAGAATTCACACATGGAAAAGGCGGACAATTAGCTAGAGCAGCAGGTGCTGTAGCGAAACTGATTGCAAAAGAGGGTAAATCGGCCACATTAAGATTACCATCTGGGGAGGTTCGTTTGATATCCCAAAACTGCTTAGCAACAGTCGGACAAGTGGGTAATCTTGGGGTGAACCGAAAAAGTTTGGGTAGAGCTGGATCGAAGTGTTGGCTAGGTAAGCGTCCTGTAGTAAGAGGAGTAGTTATGAACCCTGTGGACCATCCACACGGGGGCGGTGAAGGAAGAGCCCCAATTGGTAGAAAAAAACCCGCAACTCCTTGGGGTTATCCTGCGCTTGGAAGAAGAACTAGGAAAAGGAGAAAATATAGTGATAGTTTGATTCTTCGTCGCCGTAAATAGGAATATTCCAAATCGAATTTTTGGAATTCGAAATAATGTGATGGGCGAACGACGGGAATTGAACCCGCGCATGGTGGATCCACAATCCACTGCTTTGATCCACTTGGCTACATCCGCCCCTTATCTAACTAAAGAAAGGATTTTCTCTTTTTTCCATTCATCATTATTGTTTTTATTCTGACCTCGATACTTAGATCGAGATATTGGACATAGAATGCCAATCTTTACTATGCAAAAAAAGGAGTAATCAGCTGTGATAGGTCAAAACAAAAGATTTGTAGCAAAGAAAAAGAAAAAATATGTAGCTAAGCATTTATCGGAAAAAATGGAAAAAATAAAAATGGGGCAGGAGAAAGAAATCATAATAACTTGGTCTCGGGCATCTACTATTATACCCTCCATGGTTGGCTGTACAATCGCTATTCATAATGGAAAGGAACATATACCTGTTTATATAAAAGAACCTATGATAGGTTGCAAATTGGGAGAATTCGCGCCTACCCGTTTTTTGGGGATAGATGCAATAAATGATAACGATAATAAATCTGTAATGAAGAATCAAAAAAAATAGGGATCAAACATAAGGAGAAAGAATCTTATGAAAAATTTTAAAAAGCTAGCGGATAACCCTATGAAAAAGAACTCAAGTTCAAGTAAAGGAGTCCAAGTTTTAGCTCAACATATAGGTATTTCTGTTTCCAAAGCGCGAAGAGTAATTGATCAGATTCGCGGACGTTCTTATGAAGAAACAATTATGATACTAAATTTAATGCCTTATCAAGCATGTTATCCCATTTTCAAATTAGTTTATTCTGCAGCAAAAAATGCTAATCATAATATGGGTTTAAACGAAGCTGATTTATTCATTAGTAAAGCCGAAGTCAATAGAAGTACTATTAGAAAAAAGACAAGACTCCGTGCTCAAGGACATAGTTATCCAATAAAAAGAAGCACATGTCTTATAAAAGTCGTACTCAAGGAAAAACCGAAATCTTTATTAAATCAATCTAAAATTTAGATTCCTTTTAATTTAAAAAGATATGGATGAAAAAAAGAAAATAGAGAATTATGGGACAAAAAACAAATCCACTTTGTTTCAGACTTGGTACAACCCATAGTCATCATTCTGTTTGGTTTGAAGAACCAAAAAATTATTCTACGAGTATACAAGAAGATCAAAAAATACGAGATTTTTTCAAGAATTATGTACAATATAGAATAAAAAAAGGTTTACAAATTGGTACCAAGAAATATTTAGAAAAATTAAAAAAAATAGAGCAAAAGAATAAAAAACAAAAAAGTAAAAAAAAGAGAATATCTTTACCTCCCTTACCTCCCTTAGGCTTTGAAGGAATTATACGTATAGAAATTGAAAAACAAGGATTTAGAACACAAAAAACATTTATACGAGTCATCATCTATAGCGGATTCGTACCAAAATTCTTATTAAAAGGGAAATGTTTGGCAAAATTCAAGAAAAATGTAAAAAAACAAGAATTCTTTTCTATATACCCCAGATTAATTCGTATTCAACTCAAAAGAGCTGAACAATTATATAGCCAACCTAATCTTCTTGCAGAATTTATAACCTTACAATTAAAAAATAGAGTCCCCTTTAGAAAGACAATGAAACAAGCTATTGATTTAGCTAAAGAAACAGATACAAAAGGAATAAAACTAAAACTCGCAGGCCGTATCGACGGAAAAGATATCGCACGTAAAGAAGGTAAAAGAAAGGGTAAACTTCCCCTACAAATAATTTGTGCCAAAATAGATTATTGTTCTCATACAATTCAAACTATCAATGGAGTTTTAGGCTTAAAAATTTGGATATTTAGAAAGTAGAGCAAAGTAGAAAAAAATGACTTTGTCTTTCTATATTTATAGCAACTAGAACTATTTTTTTAAAACGCATAAGCCGACCCAGTTTACGAATTTATTCGAAATATCAACGAATTCCTAAGATTCTAGGTGGAATAGGAATTGTAATTCTGTCTACTTCTCAGGGTATAATGACAGATCGAGAAGCTCGACTTCAAAGAATTGGAGGAGAGATTTTGTGTCATATATGGTAATCCTCAAAAAAATATAAAAAAAAGCTGTCAATAAAAAAAAAAAATAATAATTTTGTATTTTAGAAATAATTATTTTTACCTTATTTAGCAGTTAAGTCTATTAATCCATGTAATGAAAAAGATATGAAACATAAAAGAAAAACCAACATAGATATGAATAAAAAAGAGCAATTTATTTATGAAGGAACAATTGTGGAAGCGATCAAAGATATCTTTTTTTTGCATCCTAAAAATCAAACCCTTGTGAGTTATCTAAATGAAACAGAGCAATTTTTTTATAAAGGACTTGTTTTGAAACCCATCAAAGATATCATGTTCCACGTACGTCTGCATCATAATAGTTAAATCGTTGTGGGTTTTCGATCTTTTAATATGCGCCGTAATCGTATACGTGTGTTACTAGGGAATAGAGTCAAGATACAAATAAGTGAATTTGATTCAAAAAGAAGGAAAATTTTTTATCGATTTCCCCAAGATCGATTTCCCCAAGATAGAAAAAAAAAAGACAAATTCTTTGATTGATTCTATTAGAGAAACACGAGCAATTCGAATTAGTTAGGGTTAAATAAAAATTGAATTGACTCTTTTAGTATAATTGCTATGCTTAGTGTGTGATTCGTTAGTTTTTTTTTCTTTCAAAGTTAGAATTGAAAAAATCAACTAATCCTTACTAAAAACTTATTTCATAATAAAAAAAACTAAAAACCAACCTATTGCTTCGTATTATACAGATCCTAATAAACAGTCACTATATGAATAAATCATATATTTGTAGCAACTGAAATCTCCTCTAATTCATAGAGAAAAAAGACGATTATCCAGTGTTTAGTAAAAAAAAGGGATTTTTAGAAAAGGAAGGGTGATAGAAAGAAAGAACAAGATATCAATGCTATATGATCCCAATATGTATGGTCTATAAATCATGTGATAAAAGAAAAAGCAGTGTCACAAAGCATCAAAAATCAGATATTCAATTCAAAAATACATAAAAAAGAGAAATTTTAATAAAATAAAAAAGAATAAAGAGTCCTGAGTTAAGAAAACTAAGGAAATTGACTCAACAACAAATTTTGTTGGAAGCTCCATTGCAGAGTTTAGACCTAACCATGAATAGAGAAGCTATGGGAACGACAGAACCTGTGACTATCTAGAATTCTATTCAAAAAAAATTCTAAAAATTCATTAGGTGGGATGGCGGAACAAACTAAGAAAAAATTGAATTATTTATTCTGAAAGTCATGAATTGAACCTACGAATGAAATAAAAAAATGAAAAAGAAAACAGTAAATATTCGCCCGCGGAATACCTAATTTATTTACGAAAAAGAATTTTGACATTATTCAATAGAAATCAGGAAAGAAAAGATTCTTTATAAAAGAAAGAAGCATCATATAAATATGCACAAAAGAACACACACCTCTCCCTTAATTTATCCTATATATAAATAGATTCCTTTTTTTTTTTTAAAATCGAATTAAATAAATGAATTTGAATCCTTTTTTTATTCGCGAGGAGCTGGATGAGAAGAAACTCTCACGTCCAGTTTTGCAATAGAGATGAGATTGAAAAAAGAACCATCGACTATAACCCAAAAAAACCTAGATTTCGTAAACATCATAGAGGAAGAATGAAGGGAGTATCTCGTCGAGGCAATTCAATTTCTTTTGGCAGATATGCTCTCCAAGCACTTGAACCTGCCTGGATTACAGCTAGACAAATAGAAGCAGGGCGAAGGGCAATAACAAGATATGTGCGTCGTGGTGCAAAAATATGGGTACGTATATTTCCTGATAAACCTGTTACAATGAGGACTACGGAAACACGTATGGGTTCAGGTAAAGGAGATCCAAAATATTGGGTATGCGTTATTAAACCAGGTCGAATACTTTATGAAATGAGTGGAGTATCAGAAACTATAGCTAGAAGAGCTATTTCAATAGCTGCTTACAAAATGCCTATACAAACTCAATTTATTATTTCAAAATAGAAATTTAAAAGAAAACAAAAAAGGGAAAGGTATTAAAGATTAAAAAGCAAGTATAGGTTTATTTTTTTCTGGACAGAAAATATTTCTTCTTTATATTTTATTTATTTGTACTGAAATTTAGAATTTGAAATAAAAAAGATATGATTCAACCTCAAACTATGTTGAATGTAGCAGATAATAGCGGTGCTCGTAAATTGATGTGTATTCGAATCATAGGAGCTAGTAATCAACGATATGCTCAAATTGGTAATGTTATTGTTGCTGTAATCAAAGAAGCAGTTCCCAATATGTCTCTAGAAAAATCAGAAGTAATTCGAGCTGTAATTGTACGTACATGTAAGGAACTCAAACGTGAAGATGGTATGATAATAAAATACGATGACAATGCAGCAGTTATCATTGATCAAAAAGGAAATCCAAAAGGATCTAGAATTTTTGGTGCAATCACTGAAGAATTGAGAGGATTTCGTTTTACTAAGATCCTTTCATTAGCTCCTGATGTATTATAAAATAAAGACTATATAATGGAACTATTATATATAGTATATCTTAAATAGATGAAATTAAAAGATTTTTCCTCAGGTATATATTTTATTTATTTTCGAAAAAAAGAAAAAAAGGAAACATGTTGATTACATAAAAATAAGTGAGAATCCATAATTCTAATTCGTCATGAGTAAGGACACTATTTCCGATCTTATAACTTTGATAAGAAATGCTGACATGGCTAAAAAAGAAACTGTTCAAATACCATCTACAAACATTACTGAAAGCATTGTTAAAATACTTTTAAGAGAAGGTTTTATTGAAAATGTTCGGAAACATAAAAAAAATAACAAAAATTTCTTGATTTTAACTCTGCGATATAGAAAGACTCGAAAAGCAATATATGGATATAGAACTAGAACTATTTTTTTAAAACGCATAAGCCGACCCAGTTTACGAATTTATTCGAAATATCAACGAATTCCTAAGATTCTAGGTGGAATAGGAATTGTAATTTTGTCTACTTCTCAGGGTATAATGACAGATCGAGAAGCTCGACTTCAAAGAATTGGAGGAGAGATTTTGTGTTATATATGGTAATCTTCAAAAAAATATAAAAAAAGCTGTCAATAAAAAAAATCTTGTAAATTATAATTTTTATGTGATTTTGCATTTAAGTCTTCATATAATAATGGAGAAAATAACGGTATAAAAAAAAAATACCGATGCTAGAAAAGATAGCAATCAAAAAGAGCAATTTATTTATGAGGGAACAATTGTGGAACCGATCAAAGATATCATACGTTTGCATCATAAAAATCAAATCGTTGTGAGTTATCTAAATGAAAAAAAGCAATTTATTTATAATGGAACAATTTTGAAACCGATCAAAGATATTATGTTCCACGTGCGTTTACATCATAATAGTCAAATCATTCTGGGTTATCTATCTGGCAATATACGTCGTAATCGTATACGTGTGTTACTAGGGGATAGAGTCAAGATATAAGTTAAGTGAATTTGATTCAAAAAGAGGGAGAATTTTTTATCGATTTCCCCCTCTATCAAAGCAGACTAGGATAGAACAAACTAAGAATGATCATCAAGCGATGAAGAATACCACCTCTCCTGAATCATTCTTAAATTTAAACACAGAAAGCACAAATTCAATAAGCAGCGATTCCCCTAAATCAACAGATTAAAGGAATAGCAAAGACACAAGACCTAACCAATATAATAAAGATTCTGAAATGAATCTATAATATACAAAAAAAAGTGAGGTATAAAAAAAATGAAGAAAAAGAAAAAAAATGGCAGTGCTAGAAAAGATAGCAATCAAAAAGAGCAATTTATTTATGAGGGAACAATTGTGGAACCGATCAAAGATATTATGTTCCACGTACGTTTACACCATAATAGTCAAATCGTTCTGGGTTATCTATCTGGCAATATGCGCCGTAATCGTATACGTGTGTTACTAGGGGATAGAGTCAAGATACAAATAAGTGAATTTGATTCAAAAAGAGGGAGAATTTTTTATCGATTTCCCCCTCTATCAAAGCAGACTAGGATAGAACAAACTAAGAATGATCATCAAACGATGGAGAATACCACCTCTCCTGAATCGTTCTTAAACTTAAACACAGAAAGCACAAATCTAATAAGCAGCGATTCCTCTCAATCAACAGATCAAAGGAATACCAAAGACACAAAGCCTAACCAAGATGAGACAGATTAGGTTATTAAATCTCTGGGACCTAATAAGGAGTTTTTCATCCCAATAAAAAAAAAAAAAGATATAGATGAGTTTTATTTTTTCCCAAGAAATTCAACAAAAAAATAAAAAATAAGAAATATAGAAATTGAAGAATGGGAAGAAAAGCAAGAATCGTGGTTGGGAAGGTTATAGTAGCAAAAGTCATTGGAATCAATATTTGATATATTGGAATAGTTCGCTTTGTTATTGATTGACCCTAGTCGGAGAAAATAATAACTGAAAGATTTATACTAAGATTTATGCCTATTGGAACACCAAAAGTGCTTTATATTCGTAATGACAGGAAAGCTCATATTACTGTATATGAAAGACTTCTGGAAGAAAGAATCGTTTTTCTATGCAGAAATATGGAATTCTCTTTTGTGAATTATATTATTGGTCTCTTGCTATTTCTGAATGAACAAGATGAGACTGAGATTTTTTTATATATAAACTCTAACGGTGGAGCGGCACTATCAGCAATGGCCCTTTATGATACTATAGAATTTTTAGTTTCTGATGTGTGTACACTAACTCTAGGAATAGCTGCATCAATGGCATCTTTGATTCTGGCCGCAGGAACAATTCCTAAACGGGTAGCATTCCCTAACGCTAGGATTATGATTCACCAACCTTCTACTGGCTATTTTTCTGGAACTGCAGACCATATTCTAATGGAAACAGAAGAAATGTCTGAACTTCGTAACACAATTGCAAAAATTTATGCACAAAAAACAAATAAACCTGTAAATGTTATACAGAATGATCTGGAAAGAGATACTTTTATGTCCGCAAAACAAGCTCAAGATTATCGTATTATCGATCGCGTAGCAATTGAAAAAAATCCTTACTAAGTTATTTTTATCAATTATTTCTTTTGAATATTCAATTCAATAGAAATAATTGATAAAAATCACATTCGGTTAAGATCAATCTAAGCCAAACAATTTTATTCTATATAGATATACATAGAATATGCCAACTATTAAACAACTTCTTAGAAACAGAAGACAGCAAAAAAAAAATGTTAAGAAATCTCCCGCTCTTAAAGGATGTCCTCAGCGTCGAGGAACATGTACTAGGGTGTATGTGCGACTCGTTCAGATCATGAGTTCAAACAAATGAGAGAATTTTTCCAGTATCACCAGTACTGATGAATAGGATAGTAACAAAAAGGTATACAATATATCTATTAATTCTATAGAATCTCAAATTTATGGTTTTCATTGGTAAAAATCCAATCATTCTCGATTTGAAATAAGAATCAATTCTCCATTGGTAGCAAAAGGTTATCCATTGAGCGGAGGAAATAGCATTACATTATAGGAAGCATGCTCCTTTTTGAAAGAACGGACTTATAGGGTCAGCTACCTAGCCAACTTTTCTAATTAAATGCCGTCACTGTATGGATAACTCTTACTGTGAAAAGGGCTATTACTTTCTAATTAATAGGTAGAGCCAAAGAATATGAACTATACAAGTTCACAAAATCCTTTGATTAAATGAAAAAAGAAGCTCCGGTGTATAGAGAGGACCTCACCGTTTGAGAGATAACCATAGAAACGATGGAACCCACTATTTATTTTTTGAATATAGAAATTGAAGAATGGGAAGGAAAGCAAGAATCGTGGTTGGGAAGGTTATAGTAGCAAAAGTCATTGGAATCGATATTTGATATATTGGAGTAATTCGTTTTGTTATTGATTGACCCTAGTCGGAGAAAAGAATAACTGCAAGAAAAGAAATCTAATCCGTTAGTTATTTTATTCAATAAAATTGAATTTATTTCAATGAGCAGAGTGAGACGAGGATATATAGCTCGAAGACGTCGAAAAAAAAATCGTTCCCTTGTATCAGGTTTTAGAGGAGCTCATTCAAGACATACTCGAATGATTATTCAACAGAAAATGAGAGGTTTATATTACTCTCATCGAGACAGAGGCAGGAAAAAGAGGTATTTTCGTCGTTTATGGATCACTAGAATAAATGCAGTAACTCGTGAAAACCAAATATTTGATAGTTATTGTAAGTTTATCTACAATCTGTATAAGAAACAATCTTTTATAAATCGTAAGATACTTTCACAAATAGCTATATCAAATAAGATTGGTCTTTATAAGATCTCTGATAGAATCATTAATTCTAATAAGGTTTATGAAGAGATACTAAAATAATCTTTTAGTAATGATTAAAACAGGATTCCCCAGAGAATGAACTCCAGGAAGATATAGAAGAAAAAAAATTCAGATAAAGATTAATAGTAGCAATTACGAAAATCTTTCAATAAAAAAGATTGTTTTTTCCTTTTTTTATAAAAAAAAAAATTCAATTTGATTTCTAAGCTTTTTCAAATTCAAACAAAATATTTTAGCTTGAGTTCCAATTTGGAGTTTTGAGTCAATTGGAAAGTAGGCTTATGGATTTCTTCTTTTATGACGAGTAGTTCTTTGTTTTTTTGACGAGTAGTTCCTGGTTCAGTTTTAGGATCAGGAATTCCAGGTTCAGTTTTAGGACCTGGAATTCCTGGTTCGGTTTTAGGACCTGGAGTTTTCTATTCAGTTTTAGGACCTGGAGTTCCTGGTTCAGTTTTAGGACGAGGAATTCCTCGTTTGGTTTTAGGGTCAGGACCAAGACCTCAAAATCTTGGTTCAGTTTTAGGAATTCCTGGTTCAGTTTTAGGATCAGGAATTCCAGGTTCAGTTTTAGGACTTGGAGTTTTCTATTCAGTTTTAGGACTTGGAGTTCCTGATTAAGTTTTAGGACTTGGAGTTCCTGATTCAGTTTTAGGACGAGGAGTTTTCTATTCAGTTTTAGGACTTGGAGTTCCTGATTCAGTTTTAGGACTTGGAGTTCCTGATTCAGTTTTAGGACGAGGAGTTTTCTATTCAGTTTTAGGACTTGGAGTTCCTGATTAAGTTTTAGGACTTGGAGTTCCTGATTCAGTTTTAGGACGAGGAGTTTTCTATTCAGTTTTAGGACTTGGAGTTCCTGGTCCAGTTTTAGGACCTGGAGTTCCTGGTTCAGTTTTAGGACGAGGAATTCCTCGTTCGGTTTCAGGACCATGACCAAAAGTTTTTGGTTCAGTTTTAGGGCCTGGAGTTCCTGGTTTGGTTTTAGGACCTGGAGTTCCTGGTCCAATTTTAGGACGAGGAATTCTTGGTTTGGTTTCAGGACCATGACCAAAAGTTTTTGGTTCAGTTTTAGGACCTGGAGTTCCTGGTCCAATTTTAGGACGAGGAATTCTTGGTTTGGTTCCAGGACCATGACCTCGAAATCTTGGTTCAGTTTTAGGAACTCCTAATTCAGTTTTAGGACCTGGAGTTCCTGGTCCAATTTTAGGACGAGGAATTCCTGGTTTGGTTTCAGGACCATGACCATGACCAAAAGTTTTTGGTTCAGTTTTAGGACCTGGAGTTCCTGGTCCAATTTTAGGACGAGGAATTCCTGGTTTGGTTTCAGGACCATGACCATGACCAAAAGTTTTTGGTTCAGTTTTAGGACCTGGAGTTCCTGGTTCAGTTTTAGGACGAGGAATTCCTCGTTCGGTTTTAGGACCAAGACCTCGAAATCTTGGTTCAGTTTTAGGAACTCCTAATTCAGTTTTAGGAGGAGTTTTTCTGAATCTTTTTTTATTTTTTTTTTTTTTTTTATTCTCATTTTCACGACGACGTTTTAAGATCTGGCGCCAGCGTCTCCTAAAATGTCTCTCATTTTCAAGAAAAGGTAGTAAACATAAAATACGAGCTTTTTTTATAGCAGTAGTCATTAATCGTTGTTGTCTCAAGGTTATTTTAGTAACTCGTCTAGGTATTATTTTCCCTTGGAAACCAATAAATCGACTAATTAAACTTATATTCTTATAATGAATTTGATTCCTTGATGGAATCAAAAAACGTTTACTACGGAAAAATTGTTTACGAAGACGAATACGGTATTTAGAAGAATATATAGAATTTTTACTACGACGAAATTCAAATTCACGACGAGCAGAAAGGTATTGACGAAGAGGAATATATTGACACATTTTCCGTAAACGAGATTTAGGAAAATGTTGTTTGAATTTATGAAAAGGGTTATTGAATTTACCAAGAGGTTGCTTGGGTTTACGAATACGAATACGAAGAGGTTGCTTGGGTTTACGAATACGAAGACGTTGTTTAAGTCTATTCATGGTTTATTCCTTATTTTTAAAATTCGAATTCTTGATTCATTTAAGATCCAACCAAAATAGGTTTTGATTCACATATCATTTGATTACTTCATTTATCTAAATTGAATATCTATACATATGATATAATCTCCACACTAAAATGAGATTAGGTTTGATTCATAGATATTCTTCCCATTATATATATAAATAAATATGGCAAGTTCTTACTTTATTTATTGCTTGCTTGCAAACATGATCTTTGTTTCCTTTGATCTATTTCTTTTTTTCTCTATGAGTCGTATGTTTGTTACAATAGCGACAAAATTTTCTCAATTCTAATAAATTGGGTGTATTGGAACGATTCTTTTGAGTAATATATCTAGAAATACCCATTGATTTTTTATTGACACTTCTTCGAACACAACTAGTACATTCCAAAAAAACTCTGACTCTTACATCTTTGCCTTTAGCCATGAACCTCCTTTATTATATATATATCTTTTGATTGGTTTTTTTAGTTTAACTTAACTTTCCTATTTTCGGTTTTTGAATCGAAAAAGAAGAAAAAAATCAATAAGAATTCTTAACTAGTTATTTTTTACATTTCAAAAGATTTTTTCGAAATTATCTATCTAGTTAATTAAAAATTTATTTTTATAAGTTAAGTAATAAAAAATAGAATAAAAATGAAGTAATACAATTTATTTCTAACAATCAAGTTTTATTCTAAACTCTTATACTTATTTCAGTCTCTTCTTTTCGACTATGATTTCGTGTAGCTTACGCTAGACTAATAAATTCCATTTTTTCCAAAATTCGGTTCGATCTTGAGCGGACTTACTAGATTCTGGATTTCTATTCACTGAATTTTGGATAAGCTTCAATAAACTTTTTCTTTATATCATATCCCTTTTATCTATCCTAAAGATTTGAAAAAAGAATCGTCACATGGAATTCTATTCTCCTTCATTTCTTCAAATATGAAATATTAATAACTAAAATCAAAAAAAAGGAAATAATAAAGCATCTGGGAATAAACGATTTATTTCTATTAATAGACCTGCTAAAGAACCAAACCATAGAGTACTTATCACAGGTGCCACAGAGAGATATGTTTTTATATTTTGCATTGCAAATTCTCTTTCTTTATTCTATTGGAATACATGTATGGTCAGATGCTTTAGTTCAAGAATTTTTGAATTTCTTTTTCTTTTTTTTACACTCAAATCCTATCTAAAATAGATATATACAATGAACCAATAGATGAGAATTTCTTGCCTCACCTAACAAACAAAAGAAAGAAGCCCTTTTTATGAGCATTACTGCTCAAATATGAATTCTTGATTTATAGGTTAGATTGGGTCTCAGATGTATACTATTCTTTTTTTATATTTATATAAGAAATGACCAGAAACTTTGATATAGATAGAGAAAAAAATGACCATATAATATATATATATGGAAAAGAAGACAAGGATTTTGTACAATGACACTGTACATCAAATTCGAAAAGGGGTGTAGCGCAGCTTGGTAGCGCGTTTGTTTTGGGTACAAAATGTCACAGGTTCAAATCCTGTCACCCCTACCTATTACTTTTCCGATGGGAAGTGAAGAAGGATAAGGTCGTTAATTTGCGGATACTTTATGTATAAGAAATGCGTTAGGATAGAATAGAAATAGAAAAAGATCTTTTGTATTTTACAAACGCTCTTAGTTCAGTTCGGTAGAACGCGGGTCTCCAAAACCCGATGTCGTAGGTTCAAATCCTACAGAGCGTGATTTCGTCTATCAAAAAAAAACAAAGTGAAATTCAAAATCAAATTTGACCTTCGATAGAAAGGTAGAAAAAGTCCATAAAACAAAAAAGAAAATTGATTAAATCAAAGGTCCAACTGATCACCACGTCTGTATTGTAAATATGCAGTCACGAATAATCCTGCCAAAGTGATAGGAATTAGGCCTAAGACAATTCCAAATAGAAAAACTTCAATCATTTCAGTTTGAGTAGATGAAAAAAAGGTTAAGATCTATCTTTAAATATTAATCTGAATTATCCATGAATCTCAATGACAAAAAAAATAATTGGCAATTGTTGGGGAAAGAACCATAGAATACCTGAAATCTGTTAGAAAGATTTTTCTGAATTTTTCATTCAATTCATTTCAAATAAGTTGTATCTTTCTTAAACCAATAAATAGAACTAAGGTTATAGTTAAAGCAGCCAGTAAAAAACTGAAATAACTAGTTATAGTAAGCATGAAAAGGATAAATTCAATATGGTTTTGTTTTTTTACTACATATATTGATAAAGTACTTACCTAAGTTCTAAATACGATGGTAATAAGAACCATAGAATAGAATCAATTATTTAAGTTCCAATGAAAAATTTACGATTCATTGATCATTATAAAATACTAAAAAAAAGAATTGAGTGGCTCAATTAAAAAAAAAATGCATTCATTAGATATGATATCAATTCATTTTTTGATTACGAGCCAATAAATTCACTCTCAAATTTGTGAATTGAGGAAATTAATAGTAATGAATAGTATCAAAAAGCTGTTTTATGAAAAATTATGTCATTTCATTTTAATTAAAGATGATGAAATCCTATTTTCATTTTAAGGAATTTTGGAATAAAAGAGTTGATTTGAAAAGAATTTCAATTTGGATCATTTCTTTTCTTTTTCATGTCAAGAAATCAATTTGAAGATGAATTATTTCTTTTATCCTCTTAGATTCTATATTTTA